CCTATTTTGAGTTATGGACACACAAGGCCAAAACATGTGTGCCGGGCGTGCGACCCATCAACCTACTAGCAATAGGGGAGAAAACATAGCATGTCGCAACAAAAGCTTGATTCGAGGCCTCAGCAAAACAAAACACTGCCGTCTGTTTCAAAAACAAAAGCCCCTTAGCGCCCCGGGACGGGAGTGGGGGACGGCCCTACGCGCAGGCAACAGCAGCACCGGCTCTACGAAGTCAGAATCGAATCTTTCTGTTGGCTTTCCCAATTCATTCGTGAATAAGAATTCAAGGTTCTGAAAGAACTCGCTTCTAGCGGCTTCGCCTGCTTCTTATTATGTTATGGGGGGCGTGGCGGAAATGAACGAAAAGCGATATGAACGTGCTATTTTCAAATCGATTGATAGATAGCCTGATCTGTTCTGATAGATCGAAAGAGTAGGAATGGATAGAGAGGGAATGCATCAATAATAAGGGGAAATCCACTATTTCTATCTATTGATGAGACACCCATCTATTCTTGATCCATCAGAAATAAATAGATATGTATCTGATGGAGTCTACTACATCGTACGTAGAACGCCCAAGCGCTTTTTAGGCCAGCTCAGTCAGTTCTCTTATCCATCGGTCCTCATGGAGGGAAAAGCCAAAATGTAGTTGTGTTGTTGTTCGCCGCCTCGACGCATTCCCTTCTCTCCCCGGCATCGTCCCACACAGAAAGAAAGAGCGCAGAGCCCCGACCCGACCTGTAGGTCCGCTAACGTAAAGCGAGGAGTTGAGCCTGAACTGGCAAACCGAAGTCACTTTCGGAACCATACTTCCTACAGCTAACACGTGTCCAGTCCAGCGGGAACGCGCAGCGCAAACGAACGTGAGTTGCTATACCGAATCCCCCGCTGGCCATCGGGGACCAAGTGGGAAAGCCATGATCCGCAGGGGAACGGATCACTCATTCTTCCATTGGGGACAGGTGCACGAACGACAACTCCAAACGTCACACATCCGTCGCCTACCTACCCTTTAGGTGGCACCAGCGAGATCCAGCTAAGGTAAGGAACTTCGTATCGCGGCTGCTCCACTCCGCCGCGGTCTCATGAACTGAACTTCGTTGCCTTCCCGCGCGCGAAGCGAATGGGCGCTGTGCTGCGGGTCAGTTTCGGGGCGGGGGGCGAATAGAGACCAGAAGAATGATTCATTTGGATCGACGAGCTTTTTCAGCCCCAAAACTCAGAATTAATGGAATGTCTGTCTATCCATGAATATCTATTCTGTCTGTATATCTAGGGGATCCCTTTATACATATTAAATTTTTTTATGGCATGATCGCCTAGCTGTAGCCGCATATCAGCTGCGCTCAATATGCGGGATTTCTGTTGGATCAGATCTTTCGCTTTGACGGAAGCTTTTGGACCTAGCGAAAAGGACTTTAAGCCTTCGCGCAAGCAAGCGCGAGAGAAGCAAGCAAAGTAGAAGCTTTGCCAGAAGCAAGACGAGGAAGCGGAGCTGTCGTATAAGCCACCCGACCGACTGAAATACAACAGTCGCGACCTACTTTGATTCAAAACTAAGGGCGAAGGGTCCAAAGGACACGCAAACGGCTTTCTATCATAGTTGCAAGGGGTCCAAACCTTAAGTACTTAAGTAGCAAAGGCTGCTTTCGGTTGGTTTCATAAGGGGGCTGTTCACTACAAGCTATCGGCGCTGTCTTAGATTGAACGGCAATAAGATAAGTCGACGTTCAATCTTCTAAGGCGGGTTTCCGCGGAGAACGGAATAGTATTCGTGTCCAAAGCCCTAGCTTCTAGAGTTCGTTGCTTTTCCCAGGCCGGAGAAGGGCTTATACTGCTCGGCTTTGTTTGATATGTTCATTCGGCACTAATACAAACTATAACTACATAAAAATGGAAGGGCCACTATAGAAGCTAGAAGTAGCCTATAGTAGAGTAGTCGGCCTAACAAAAGCGTCACGACAACATAAAATTTCCCGTTTGAATGTAATCTTAAGTAGGGGGCTTAGGCCGCCCGCCTACCAATCAAAGAGGCTGAGAGTAAGCGTAAGCTCACCCGTAAGCTCTTCGAGCTTCCCTTCATTCGCTTCGCGGGAGCCGCACAGCGCATAGCTGGAAGTCAGAGGGCCCATACTACCTGCCTAACCCCTCGCGCCGAGGGACCGTAGATCGGAAGCGCCTTCTAAACCACCCCATTCATCCGGGAAGGGAAGGGGCCTATGTATTTGCGTGACCCCTGCAGATTTTACCCTATCTACACCCGGAGCTAATCCCCTATCGGTCCTGCCGCCACGCCGCAGAACGGGAGCTCGTGTGGAACCTTTTATTTCTGGCGTAACAGCGGTGGAACATAACAAAATACTACGGTCGCGTAACATAAGGGGCCGGAGGTACGGTAAACTCGGCCAAAATATGACACCCAAAGGGCCCGGCGCGCACAATCCTAATTTATCCGAGTCCGAGTTTACCCATTGCACTTCGGACAGCCGTCCGTAGCATCATAAGGAGGACCCCCTTTCGAGGAAAAAAAATGGTAAGGTACATAGGAGGCTGGTCTTTCTCAACGTGGTGTATAGCACGAAAAACCTTTCGATACAAGAAAGGGCCGTTCACATGAAAGAAGAGAAGAGAATCACTCCTTTCTTTCTTCTCTTCTTTCTCTTTCCCCCTCGGGAAAGATAAATAGGGTCTTATGGAGGGAGGGGGGGAAAGGATTGGGCCTACCTATCCCGATAGGACCTCATAAAGGAACGGGAGCTGTTGAGAGGTTCCATATTGCCGAGCCGAAGGGCAGCACTTCTATACGCGATCGTAGTATGTCACGTCGTCTCGTCCCCGCTGCATTGAAGAGTACCTATGCACTATTTCCGGTTCACTGATAAGGAAGATAGAGTTGGGGTGGGGGTCTACGGTGTGATACTCAAGTATGACCGGGGAGATACATGCTAACTATGGGTAGGAAGCAGGAACCATTCTTTAATAAATTTCGGGGAGTTACAGATCTCTTATACTACTATCGATCGACAGAGCGGAACGACTAGAAAAAGAAGTGAAGTTAGAAAGCCGTATGATAGGTGGTAACTATCTTGTACGGTTCGGGGGGTAATCGGCGTACTCCGATCAGTGGGGGGGATCTTTGGCTCTATCGAACATACAGGGAATTGGAGGTAGCATTCTACCGATGTTAAGTCATGGACTGGTTCCTTCAGCCCTTTTTCTATGTGTTGGTGTTCTATATGACCGACATAAGACTCGACTTGTTAGATATTACGGAGGTTCAGTGAGCACCATGCCGAATCTCTCTACCATTTCCTTCTCTTCCACTTTGGCCAATATGAGTTCACCTGGTACTAGCAGCTTTATCGGGGAATTTCCCATCTTAGTAGGAGCTTTCCAAAGAAATAGCTTAGTAGCCACATTAGCTGCGCTTGGGATGATTTTAGGCGCGGCGTATTCCCTTTGGCTATATAATCGTTTGGTTTCTGGAAATTTAAAACCCGATTTCCTCCATAAATTCTCCGATCCAAATGGCAGAGAAGTTTCCATATTTATACCTTTTCTTGTTGGAGGGGCGACCGTCCGTTGAACTACCAAAGAAAAAAGGGTAAACCAATGTGATCATGACATTGTTGGTGCTTGCGATGGGACGGATGCGACTTCTCTCAGTTGGTTTGGGTGGCATAGCCCGTTGCAGAAGTCCCCCCTTTTTTTTGATCCATTTCTTTAGTTTAGTCTTTAGGGAGCCAAAGCTTGACTTTACTAATAAAATAAGGCTCGCGCAGGGGCGCTCACGTTTTTTGGCTGAGCCGTATCTTGGGACCGAGATAAAGAAAGGACGGGGGGCAACCATGCATGGTACTTCTCGCCCGTGTCTCCGAGGGACAGTTGAACGAGCGATTCATGAATGCTGCCGGGTTGGACGAGCCAATAACTCGAACGCGTTCGGTCTGTTTTTTGAGCAAGAATCACAGCGTTACCTTACCTTCACCATGATACGGACTCCAAGTTCTTATGGCAGAGCACGAGGAGATTTATCATCAATATGATGATGGGAATGGAAACCAGAAGCACGACCGGGGTCTTCGTGGTCCAAGATAATACATCAATAACAGTAACATAAGCATGAGACTTTTTGGTAGTACCGGTGAACCAGATGGCCGCGGCGATGGAATCTGGGACGGAGGACTCGTAGTATCTCTCTAGATCTGGCAAAAGTGAAAGACCCATTCGAATGAGGGCTAACCTGACCGCTGAGCCCACCCCGGCCTCGCGGGGCGGGCCCCCGTGGTTGCGAGCTGGAGCTGCCATAGCTTATGGCTCGAGCAATGGGAGGGGGGGCCCCAGCGGAGAGAACAGTAAGGAGAACGAGCGCTCCGCCGGGCGGCAGGAGCAGCGGGCAAGTGCTTGGTAGGCCAACAGCCCAGTGAACCGGGCGGGGCACTCGACGAAAGGGGAGCACACTGAGCAAGTACGATAAATTTTCCCCGCTCCACTTTATTAAAAGCAAGGACCACTACGGGAGGTCAAAGCAAGGTAGCTTGCTTACTCCGTGCTTGCGCTAAGGACCTATGTAAGTCGGGACTCGTCCCCGGTCAATATTGGATCAAAGAATAGGGGGCCGTAGCACTGACCTCTTTTTTTATTGATTCAATACAATAGGGGAAAAGATCATACAGTTCCCTACCCTCTCAACGGATCCTCCGCGCGCTGGGCATACCTCTTCTGTGCGTCTTTCTCGTGGCGGTAACAGAACAACAGGGAAAGACCCGGCGACCTGCCCAGGGCCCGAGGGCGAGCTTTATTTAAGAGAGAGTGGGGAGTGAATCGAAAGGCTTCCGTTTCCCTTCTTGGTTTTGGGGCTCTCGGGCTCCTCTCGATCTTATTCGTAGTTGGGAAAGGGGAAGGAGTCTAAATCGATGGACATTAATGAACCATCATTGATGGACGTTGCACATGACACGATCAATTCGACTCAAGGTCCGGCGCTAATAGAAGTAGCTGACTCTCCTAGTAGCGAAGGAAAAGGGCAGTACTTTTTTCCAAGCTACCTTGAACAGACTCTTAAAGGTTAGGTTACTACCTGCCTCTACGGAAGAGGTGTACTTTGTACCGCCCGGAGGTCATATAGATCGAAACCCAGAGCGATAAGAACGAAAGTTCTACCTACCCACAGCTACAACTACTGGCGCTTCAAAAGGCTTAGATTCTAAGGGCGCTACTGAAAGCCTTTTTTTAGGTCGGGGCCTCGAAAGCCTTTGGTACTTCGGTAGGGCGAGCAGCCCTTAAACCAAAAAATGGGTTCAATTGCATTGCCTTAGCGCAAGCACTAAGTAAGAAAGGTAGCTTCTCAAAGATTTGCCCAGCCCACGCAAGAGCGCTCATGTCATGTCATATGGGAACTCATGGCCGGAAACAATCCTGGTAGGAATAATAAGAATCAAAGTCCAGGTTGGTTGGTGAGCCTAGTGATAGGAGACTATCTAGCTTGGTTCGGAGAGCACTTGTTGGGTTAAAGATTTTTTTGTCGCTAAATGTTACGGCCTAAATGCTGAACTATTGACCCTACTTGTTCGGATGGGTGTTCACCCCAAAGTCTTCCCGGATTGCATGCATACATCCGTAAGTAACTTAGTGCAACATGGCAAATTTCATTGAGAGGAATCAGCAAAGAAAAGAAAAACGGGTCAACATCTTAATGTGTATTTGAGGGCTGAGGAGTGTCCACACGAGTTCGTTGAGGTGGGAGTTTACTTGCTTACTTGTTAGAGTTAGAGTAAGGGATGAAATAGCTCGACCGTAGAGAGAGGGATTCTTAACTTCCAAATGAAACTCCATTTATAAAAATAAAAATATAGGGAACCAGAATCAATGCACAAATTGAAGGCAGACTTGACAGAAAAAAGGCCATTAGGAGAAGGGCCAAAAAAAAAGTATCCTGCATTTCATTTCCAAAACCTGTAGGAGTATTCATGATCAGAGATAGCACATCAGTACTCACAACCTCTCTAAGCTTATCAAGATTCCATTGACCCTCAATGAGATAATCAGCCACTAACTCATCCATATTGAAAAAATCAGTGGGAATAGTATTCAACTCCAAAAGAAGCCTGCTGCCAACCCAGAAAAAGTAAAAAATCTGAGACTTCTACCATTTCCAACCCTCCAAAAAAAACCCTGCTGCAAGACCTCAGAACCATAGAGAATACTTTTCCAGGTACTGGAAGAAGCAGAAGGAAACTCAGCATTAGGATCAAAGCTGCAAGTCCCGAAAAAGGACTTTTTCCTGAACATTGAAGCCCAAAGCCCTTGGTCCTGATTTGTGATCCTCCAACTAGCTTTAGCTAAAAGAGCTTGATTCATGTGACTCGCTTTTTTAATCCCAGGACCCCAAACTGCTTAGGTCTACAAACTTTGTCCCATCTAACCAAATGAGGTTTAGATTGAGTGCCCCCTTTCTATTGATTTTATTAATGTCCTCACAAGTTCCCACAGGAAGCTTAGCAGTCTGCATGGTGTAGATAGGTACTGCGGATGTCACAGCTTGAATCAAGGTCAATCCACCTGCCATAGATAAGAGCTGACTTTTCCAAGTGGCTTGAACTTTGTCCACAACTGCCCGCTTTGGTGACTCTGGATTGTACCAGAGGAACTCTAAGGAATGAGAAGTCAAGGGAGAGCCACATATATTGCGGATTTCAATAGCAAGACCATCATCCGTATTTGGAGAACAATAAAGGCTAGACTTATCAAAGTTTACCTGTTGACCAGAGGCTTTACAAAATTCATCAAGGCAATTTTTCATGATGGAAGCTTGTTGCTTAGAGGCCTCCCAATAAGATCATCTGCAAAGAAAAGGTGTGAGATCAAAGGTCCAGATCTCGCAGCCCTAACAGCCCTCCACTGCTTCCCCAAGACCTTATGAGAAATTAAATGACCATGCAAAAAAAAACTAGAATATCCTATGTCTAGGACTCTTCTTGATTCGTAGGAGAAAGAAAGTCCCGTGCAAGAACCAGAATTCCCCCTTTCACCCGCTTTGCCGGGCTATCCCACAAAGATCCATAATAGGAAAGATAGATCAAGAAAGAACGTAGCCTCGGCCACCGTCGAAGTTTAGTAGTCTTTTCCAGGAAGCTGAGAATTGTTAGGAAGTCTTTACATCTCCTGAGTTGTTCTAATGCAAGGGTGAGCGAATCCAGCTAAATTGGAGGCCAGCTTAGCTTCTTGCCAAAAATAGAGACCAGCAGAGCAACCTATCCGTATTAGTCAGGCAGTGAAAGCAATAACAGAATTTCCCGTAGTTGGATCATCCAGTTTCTCATTCTCATGCCATCGGTACACTAAAAAATAGGAATTCGTTTAATTGGTCTGAGATGTCCTTATCTTTCTATCCTGGTTAGAACATGGGGCATTAAAGCGCCTGGCAAGGCTTTCTAAAGTAAATCCACTGAATGAGCTGATCTCGCCAGCTCTATCTGAGTAGTTTGGTTGGTCAGAGGCACGAACAAGTGAGTTTGGCGTTATGTTTTGGGTAGCTATAAATAGGAGCATTCTTTCTTTCGTAGTCGGTAGGGTGAGCGAACTGCCTCCCGTCTCACTTGCTGCATCTGCTGCTATTGGTATTGATATAAGGGGTACAACTGGCCTTCTTCTGACAGGTTGAATCTTAAAAGACTACGGCATGACAAAGCAAACAAAAAGATAGAAAGGATCCGCCAAAAATGATAGAGAAGAGAAGAAATAGGCTCAGACGCACCCCATCCATCCATACGACACGATAGCTTCAGCAAAGAGTAGAAGAGCTATCATACGTTGAGTCTCAATGTAGACGGTTTGCCTTGCTGTTTCTTTGTCTCGAGGCAACGAAGTAGCTGAAACGAAGGGTAGTTTACTTGCCTGGCTCCAATAGTTCTACTAAGCTATCAATAGAAGGTTCTGAAAAAGAGGGTTGTGTAACGAGTGGAACGGGTCTTACTAGCGGCTTAGCCTTGTCTGCTGTGTGGCAAAGCAAATAATAGATCTTGGCCGATCTTTCATAACCGATATTCGACCTGCGCATAAGAGACACAAATGCGCCCTTATCCAGAGAGAATCCTTGAGGCGGAACTTCCGAGGCCAACAAAGAAGACAAATACCTCTCCTTAAAGCAAACAGGCTACTCCCTCGGTACCATACTTCTAGTGACCTCGGCACCTTTCTTCTATCGATTCTGTCATTACCAACCCTTGCCATTTAAAGTAGTATGATTTCAACTGCCAAAAGGAAAAAAAGAACGCGCTGCACGCGACCTGTGAGCGACTAAGGGTTTCTGTTCTGGTCTGGGGCCGCCGTCACGGTGGTTTCCGTCCGGTTTTCTGGTATTTCTGAGTTCAAAATCCTGTTCTCGTCGTGTGAGTTGGCTTGGAATGGCTTATTTCTCTCCAGGAGAAGAAGGGCGGCACCGAAGAAAGTAAAGGTGTTCGAGCCGTGTGAAAAGGGGCCGAAGGCGAAGCAGTGAAGTGGGGCTATCTAATGAGATGTCTACTACTACTGGTCTTGTTTCCATATCATCCATGGCTGAAGAAGAGGACTTGGCTTGGATTCGAGGGCGAATCCTTCTCAAAATGATGCGGAGCAGTTCCTAGAGAAATTGGATCGGCGCAAGCATCCACCAATGCAATGTCAAAAAGACATTAAATCGAACTTCTTTTTAAAGGTTCTTGTCTTTCCTTTTTCATCTTGAAACGAGAATCAATAAGGGGAGATGCCATCTGTTGCGAGCAAGCGAAGAGCCGGACATCACTTCGTCCCCTTTCATAGTCTCTTTCTTCACGTCGAGCTACTTCGCCCTTTAGTACCATAGGTTCTGAAAGAAAGGTGTGTGACTCCCCATTTACTAAGAGGCTGCCGTTTGTTCTCATTGATTCGACTCGAAAGACAAAGGAACTATTCTCATTCCCAGAGGTTGGTGTCCCGAAGCAAAGGTAGGTGGTCAGTAAACCGTGCATAAAGTGAGGCTACGGATACGGAGCCCCTCAATTAAGCCGATTTGGGCACCGGAGAGAAGGACCTAAGTTGGAGCGTTCCATTGAGCTGGTTGAAGTATTCCTTTTATGACTACGACCCCGCCCGCCATGTGTGGAATACCTATTAACATCTGATCAAAGCATAGATGGCTTCTGGAGCATCAAAATAGGCATCGAAAGACGGTACTTTAAGGAGAGACATAAGCTTTACGACGCGAGTAGCTCAAGTTTGGATAGAAAGGTGGGGCGAGAGGTTACATTCGATTAAGAACGAAAAGAGAGAGATGGGAACTATCGAACAGAGTCTACTTTCCTGGGAATTTGAATAGGAACCTAGGTTTCAATCATAATTCGACATTACTTCGAAACCTCTCCCCAATGGTCGAGCAACTAAACTACCTTCATTCGGCGCAGTGTTGTGACTTTAAAAGCCGAAGGTTGGGAAAGTTAGGGATCCACACGGGTTGAACGAAGAGAGGAGAGAGAAAGACGATCGAGTCTACTTTCTCGTGGTTTAGAGAGGAAAAACTATGCGGCTCATCATCTGATTCAACTTACCTTCTTTTTTTGCTGTTCCATTACTACATGTAAATCACCACTTTTGGTATCTTTCGTCCCTTAGTAGGTTTGGAAAATCTCCCTAGATATTTGCCAAACCGCACAATTGGAAGGGAAAGTGCCAGGGAATCACGCAAAGCATTCGGGCAGTTGGCACTAAAAAACAAAGAACTCTTCTCAAAATTCACAAGTTGACCCGGAAAAAAGATCCTTAACGCAGTTTACTTCCTCCCTGTTAGCCTTACAGAACAGAATAATATTGAATCATCGGCAAACAAAAGATGCGAAATGGCGGGGATCCTAATAAACCGACTCTTTTACCGGTTCCTATATCTTTGACTCGTCGGGGGCTCCCGCGGACCATTCCACCTTTCTATAGGTCGATGATCCGATCTGGAGGTCCGAAGGTGGTGAAATGTTACTTATCTTTCTTCTCTTTGTATAGGATCATTCTCCTAGCAAAACTGATTGATAAGACAACATTTTCATCGATTGTGACTCCTGTTCAGGACATGCATCGTGTCTATTCAACGATATCGCGGATGAAGGAAAATGTGGTGCCCTTGTTAGCCCGGTACATCCCATGGTTTCGACGCATACTATTATACCAAGGTATGTCGTGGGAACCAACCTGGAAGACCGTTCCAACTATGTCACAGGCTAACGAGAAGCTTAAGTCAGGAGCCTCTCAACTTGGGCCCAAGTTTCATGGACCTTATAAGTCCTGTTTCCCATGCCTGATGTTTGAGATGTCAGGCTTATGCGTTCCTCGTACAGTTTATTCACTCGTACGGTGAACAGTGGTCCTCTGGCATATTGTGGCCATCTCGGGTTCGCTTCGCGGGGGACAAGAACAAAAAAATGTTCTCGGGCTCTGATCTGGACTATTACGAAAAATATATTGGTCCATCACTGCCCCACCCGGAGCAACTCGAGATTCCGCCTGTAACTGGTCGTCTAGGTCAGACGATTGAGCAGGGCACCAAGAGGGGGGTATTCGCCATTGCCAATTACATCAATCAAAGACTTCTGAAGCCAATCATGGACTGGCTTCAGAAGGTCTTGCGACCTTTGCCGATGGACGGTACCTTTAACCAGCAGCGACCTCTTGATCGTCTAATTGGGTCGACATGTTGTCACTGCTTTGATCTTAAGTCAGCAACCGATAGGTGGCCGTTATCTTTAATGTTCGAAGTTATGTGTCACATGTTTGATCGCCGTTTCGCGCCGGGAGTTGTCAACTCTGCCCTAGGTGCAAACATATTTGATGTGCCCTTCGTTAAGAAGAAGAGGTCATCAGTATCCTTTGTGACCGGGCAGCCACTGGGGTACTACTCCTCTTGGCCTCTGTTCGCACTCACTCATCACTTTGTGGTGTGGTGGTGTGCGCAGCAGGTTCATCCTGGTCGACGCTTTGATAAGTACGCAGTGCTTGGCGATGACGTCATAATTTGTGACGATCTCGTCGCTGAGAAATACAAGGAGGTCCTGGATTTCCTTGAGGCCAAGATTTCTGTACATAAATCGTTGATCTCGCATTCTGGGACTGGGGAGTTTGCTAAGAGATTTTGTGTTCGGGGTCTGGCGGTCGATTTGTCGCCGGCCTCAGCACAAGCCCTAACTAACTTTTATCATCCTTATGGCCTTATGGCTATAAATGATAGGTATCCGGTACGCAGGGTTTGGTTTCAACCCTGTGCAGGATAGGTGGTATGGATTATAAGTCTATTAGTAAGATAGACCACCACTTGAGACATAAATATAGCAGGCTCAAGACCATGTATGATCGGCCGCATAAGTCCTCCCCTTGCCGTAATATGGAATGGTGGTTGGGACGGGGTCGCCCTCTCGATCCTTATGCTTGGATTGACTACCTTCGGGAGTTTTCCAAACCTCGAGATCTCAAACTGGCACCTGAAGAGTGCTATTTGCACTTCAAGGTTCAAGAATTCGAGGAATACTCAACTCGTCGTCAGTGGGTATCGGGGTGGCTCAAGTATGTGAAATAGTGCTACGGTACTGCTCTGTCGCCAGATGTCACCATAGACTTTTTTTTTAATGCCCCTGTAGTATCGAATGATTTTCTTGTTAGATCGACGGATCCCAACTTGGTCCGTTTCGGTCTAATGTGGAAGCTTTTTGATATGATAGCGCTCCATAATAGGGCGCCGTCTAAGGTCGGTATACTGACTCCTGGGCGCTACAGTGGTGAAGGATTTTGGCTTCTTGGCGGAGTCGATGGTACAGAATTCTTAGTCTGGTCCGTGGACCTAACACAGCCCCGGGCTGGGAATGGGGATAGTTCAATTTTTACTTCCCCAACAATTGACCATCGAGTATAAGACTTTTGGCGTCGCTGATCGTCAAGTCGTTGTGGACTATGTTCGAGTAGCTAGACCTAGAAAGAATGACAAAGGTGTATCCGCGGGGACGGAGAAAACTCCGTCTTCACGACGGGGGGGGGGGCTGTCCATAATGTAGTAAGACTGCGTGGTTAGCAGTCTTACACCCTGAAAAAAAAAAGAAACGATTTATTGCGTAGATCCAATCAAAACACGACTTGGGAGGTTTTCATAACTCTAACAAGTAAGCAAGTTCTTTCAGAACCTTGTACAGTTTCATATGAATTTGCTATCTAATCTTCGTTTGCCTAGCTGCCGATTGCTAGAACTTCCAGCGCTAAGGAAAGACGGAGATAACTCTATCCTAGCTACGCTACCCGAAGTAGAGAAACCTAAAAATAACAGAATCCCTGCCAAAAGCCTCACCTCGGTAAACCTTTTGAATACAGATCGTCGAGCCGCCGACAACTCCCAGGGTTCACTAAAACAGGGGTACTCCGCGAAAGACTATTGAGTGACCTGTCGAGCTGATCCGACACCAAGTGGGCCGCACCTCTTTTGACTCAATATGAAACAAAAAGGTGTTCCTTTA